AATATTTTCGGTAATATTAGTAGCTGTTATTCGAACTACTCTTTTTTTATCCATATCAGCATTTCGTATAGAGGTTATTACCTCAGCAATAGTGTCCCTGCCCATGATGAACTAAAATTGTTGGTGACTCAAAATTTGATATAATCAACATGCTTATTTCTTTTTTTTTTTTTTTATGAATATTTTTTGAATATGAATAGAATAAAGGTATATGCGTGAGATACAATCTATTTCTCAATCCATTTCTTTTTCTTTCAACTATCCCACTATAAAACTATAAAATAGCGCGATCCCCTTTTATAATACTTCGGGAGCTAATGAAACTATTTTAGTAAAATTAAATTGTCTTAATTCCCGGGCGATCGCGCCAAAAATTCGCGTTCCTTTTGGATTTCCTTCTTGATCAATAACAACTGCAGCATTGTCATCATATCGGATTATCATACCGTTATCACGTTTGAATTCTTTACAGGTACGCACAATTACAGCTCTGACCACTTCTGATTTTTCTAGGGGCATATTTGGTACTGCTTCTTTGATCACAGCAACAATAACGTCCCCAATATGAGCATATCGCCGATTGCTAGCTCCTATGATTCGAATACACATCAGTTCGCGAGCCCCGCTGTTATCTGCTACATTTAAATGGGTCTGAGATTGAATCATATCATTTTGTAATTTGTTCTTTTAATGTAAAGCATAAAAAAAAGAAATATTTTTTGTCTAAAAAGAAAAAAAAAGAAAGAAATAAGCAAATTTTTTTCACACTCAAGACTAAGACTCATTTCTGTTAGTTCTACCCTTTATCCCGATCCCGAAATAACGAATTGAGTCCGTATAGGCATTTTGGATGCTGCTATTGAAATAGCCCTTCGAGCTATATTTTCTGTTACTCCGCCCATTTCATAAAGTATTCGACCTGGTTTAACAACAGCTACCCAATATTCCGGGGATCCTTTCCCCGAACCCATACGTGTTTCTGCGGGCCTTAGTGTAACAGGTTTGTCTGGAAATATACGTACCCACAGTTTTCCACCACGACGTGCATTTCGTGTCATTGCCCGTCGACCGGCTTCTATTTGTCTAGATGTGATCCAAGCGGGTTCGAGCGCCTGAAGAGCATATTTACCGAAGCAAATACGATTCCCTCGATACGATATTCCCTTCATTCTTCCTCTATGTTGTTTACGGAATCTGGTTCTTTTAGGGTTATAGTTGATGGTTGATTATGAATTCCATCTCTACTGCAGAACCGGACGTGAGAGTTTCTTCTCATCCGGCTCCTCGCGAATAAAAGAATTAAAGCTTTTGGTTTCTATTTTCGAAATCATCTTGTTATTTTGAATTGTTATTTTGAAATAGAAATAGAACAAATTTTTTTCTTTTTATCGTCCAAATTTATCAATTCAAAAAAAGAAAGTTTTCGCGGGCGAATATTTACTCTTCCATTTAAAATTTAAAATTTTGGCTTGTCTCCTGACTTCTTACAATAGATGAATTGACCCCCGGTTCGTTTCGCCATCCCGACCAGTGAATCATTAAGATTCCTTTTTCACTAAAATCTTTTGCATTCACAGCTTCCATCGTTCCCATCGCTTCTTACTTAATGCTTAGGTCCAAGTTTTACAACGGAGCTCATAATGAAATTTGTTCTTGAGTCAATCTTCTTAGTCTTTATTGGCTCGAAGCTCTTGATTTTTTTGTTTTGTTCTATAATTTATAAATTTATAAGAAGAGTCATTTAATTATGTTATATAAGAATCAGTATTAATGCTTTATTACACTGCCTTTTATGAGATGACTTATAGACCTTACATATTACATATTGGAATTCTCTATCATTGATATTTTTTTTCTCTCTTTCTCTCATCCTTCCATTTCTATCCACATCTTTCTTCTCTATTTTGTTTTTCTATTTTGCTTTACAGCTTAAAAATCAGATTGATTTGTTTTCAGAAACACAAAATTTCAGTTGCTACAAAAATATGACCAATATATCATATCTTGACTGGTTCTTTAGATCGAGATAATGCAAAGTAATGAGTTGGTTATTAGTTCTCTGGTTAGTTATTAGTATTAGTTCATACTATGGTGTTGGGCTGGTCTTTTTTAATCCTAACCCTAAAAAACCAACGAGTCACACACTAAGCATAGCAATTTTCTTAAAATTAAAATAAGTCTCAATCAAATTTTTATTCAACCTTGTAGAATTAATAATTAATTGATAGTTTTGAGCAAAAAAATCGAGGGGTTCTCTTTTTTTTTATGTTAAAAATAAAGGTTTATTATCTCTTATCTTTATTATTATTATTCCTCGTCTAGAAAGATCCAAATTTTGATACCTAATACGCCATAGATAGTTCGAACTGTATAGCAACAATAATCAATTTTAGCTCGAATGGTTTGTAGGGGAACCCTACCCTCTCGAATCCATTCGACACGTGCAATTTCTTTTCCGTCAATACGACCTGCAATTTGTACTTGAATTCCTTTTGTATCT